ATAATATTTCTGTCTTTTTTCCATTCCTTATGGCCTTTTTATTTTCTTTCTTTATTTACTTATACTTGGATAATTTAAAGATATAGATCCTCTCAATCTATAGAAAGATACTAATATCGCTAATCCTATTGCTGATTCTGCTCCTGCTAACACTATTATATATAATGAATATATATGAGCTAATATATCATCAAATTGTAATGAGAATACTAATATTAATATTGTTATTCCTAATAACATTATTTCTATACATATTAACATTAATATTAAATTTCTATTATTTATTACAAATCCTTCGATTCCTATTAAAAATATTAATAAGGCTAATTTCATTTCCCTTTCTTTTTTTTTTCTATTTTCTTTCTTTTGTTCTTCTTTTTTTTTCTTTTATCTTTTTTTAGCTTTGTTTTGGTAAATTATTAAAACAATGGAATGCTGGTGGGTTTGATAAGTTTCATTCTAATGTTGTTGCATATTTTGTTTTTGGATCTGATAAGAAGTATTCTTTATTTATATTATCTACTGCTTTTTCTTCATTTGTTAATAAATCAAATACTATATATAAGAATAATACTGTTGCTATTAAACTTATAAATGATCCAAATGATGCTATATAATTTCATCCTGAATATGCATCTGGATAATCTGGTATTCTTCTTGGCATCAATTTTGTTATCATAGGGTATTTAAACCCTATTTCCCATCCTCCTGGATGGGTTCAGACTATGTCATCTATCAAATAAAATGATAGTTGGGCGCTCGTGTCGGGATTATTGTTGAAGTTACTCACCCATTAGTCGTTGAACTTGCTTATTACCTATCATGATGATAGTACTTCGTAATAAGATTAGCTGCAAATTGTCTCTAAAAGGTTATGCTTTCAAAGAGATCCTTGCAATTCACCCAATTTTCTTACAGAGTCGTAACTCTGTAGGGGCATTTTTAATACTTTAATGAAGTTTATTTCTACTAAATATTTTTCCTTTAAAAGAAAGACCATTTTTAATATATTTACTTAATGTATCTTTCCCCATATAAAATTGTTTAGAACAATTTATTGTCGAAAATTTTCCTATAAAACTCATATCTTCACAATTATATACATAAACTAATTTAGTTAATTTTGCTATCGTTGAAGCAGATTTTCTTTTTCCATATAATGGATTATTTACTCCGCTTTTATCTTTAGTCTGCATTTCTAGAAACTCTTTAGATTTTTCTCTACCATACATTGGATTTAAAGAACCTGATCTACTTAATCCAAACTCTGGTTTATGAGTATATCCTTTTGTTGATCCTGCTTGTTTAGATAAATTTATTACTAAATCTGAATTATTATTAAATAATAAATCTAAGTAATATTGTTCTCTATAAAGTATATATTCTTTAGTTACATCACCGGATGTTCCTAGATCTTCTAATATTGCTAAAGCAAAATTATATTTTCCATAATAGTTCATATTATTATATATTGGATAATTTCTTTTTAAAATACTAGGAGTCCAATAACTAAATAATCTAGATGAACCATTCCAAGCACTTCCTACATATATTTTTCCTGTTATTAAATTAGTCCATTGATATATTATAGATCTTTTTTTATTATCAGAACCTATTAAATTCTTATCATTATTAGGATTATTATATAATCTTACTGGTTCATTTAACCAAATCGGTTTTATATGTGGACCATATGGAATTTGGATAATATTTTTTTTATGTTTTAAAGAAAGACTTAAAGCTCCATTTATTACATAATTATCTATATTAAATTTTATTAAATCTTCTATCAGCTCTAAAGTGCTGATTAAGATGCTTGCTGCACACAGTGCTGCCGTTAAGTTTAAAGATAATTTCTTTAATTTACTAGTTAAATATTCTTCATTAAAATATCTAAGATTTACTTTACCCGCTAATCCTAAGAAGTGCATTGGGAAGAATGTTATATTTACTCCTATGAACATTGTTCAGAAGTGGATTTGTCCTAATAACTCGTTATATTGTTTTCCTGTTATTTTTCCTATTCAGTAATAGAATGCTGCAAATAATGCAAACACTGCTCCCATTGATAATACATAGTGGAAGTGTGCTACCACATAGTAAGTCATTTTTGTTTATTGGACTATAAATTATCTACTTTTTTAACTTAATAAATTTTCGACTGCCACGTTTAGTCTCTACGGATCCTACTCATTAATTCTAATTTTGGTTTCCACGGTATTATTTTTATTAATTTTCTCTTGATCTAGCATATAATCTTAATTTAAATTTTACCGTTAGCAATCTTTATAAAGATTACCGGAATTTCTCTTTATTCCACAGTGGCATTACAACACGACACTTACTTAATTAGATCCTTAAATTTTTTAAATGAAATTAATTTTTCTCCTAGTAATGGATATTCTGTAAAATGTTTTATTACATTTTGTAATGTTGATTTTCGATAAGTTTCTATTGACCAAAATGCTTTATATGCATTTCTAGTACTTGATTGGATATGAAAATAATTTCTAATTGCATCTATTATATATTTATCATCATTTTGTCCTATGCTAAATGAATGATTATTATTTTTTCTAATTGAAAAACATCCTTCCGCTTCTATAAATCCTGATAACCATTCTTTAAAATAACTATTATCTATATTTACTATTCTTTCTCGTTCTAAATATTTATTATCTCTTAATTTTAAATACAATTCCACATCATTATGTAAAAAACATTCTTGCATAAATTTTACTTGTGCTCGTAACCTAGAAGTTATAGGTGGATAATTATTAAATATTTCTATTATTTTCTTTATTGATTTCTTATTATCTACTACTCATATTACAAATTCATTGTTTTTTATTCTTTTTACTCTACCTCCTATATTATCTCTTATTAAATTTAGCATTGCTTCATTTTCAGGGCTATATCGTAATTTTATTACTAGTCTATATTGAAGATATTTCTTTCTCCAATGATTTACTTGAATACTTCCATCTCCATCCATTAATCCCACTCAATACTTTTGTATATATAATGGATCTTTTTTTATTCTATCGTGTAATGCTATATCTATTGAAGCATTTGCTAATACTACTCCTGTTAATCCTCCTAATGTGAATAAGAATATGACTTTCTTCTTTTTTTGGACTATCTTTTTCTATTATCTTTTTTTCTTCTTTTTTTTTATCGAGCTCCTTCCCCGCTCGATTTTGTTACTGACGACCACTTTCTTTCAGCATCCATTTTTCTTTATATATTTTTTTCTATCGCATTTATCTTTTTTCATTTTTTCTATGCACATACTTATTTAATCTGTATCTATTAGAAAACTTTCATTCTCTACTCTAAATACCTTCACTAAATCTTTTAATATATAAATTTTCATTATTTCTTATCCTAATTATTATTATAGTGATAATATTATTTTACTGATCCTTCTGTTAATATTTTTCTTATTAAAGATAATCTTGGTATTCTTGGTAAGAATACTTTTGATACTAATACTATTAATATTATTAATATTAAATATAAAAAACTCACTTGATTTATAAAGTATATTGGTATTAATTGTGGCATTTCTTTTTTTTATACTCCTACTATTTTCTTTCAACCCTTTCTTTACCTAATTTCTTTTCTAAGAAATATTCTTTCTTTTCTAAGTTATTAGATCCTTTTTTCTTTTATTTTCACTTTTCTTCTTGTTTTTTGTTTTTTGTTTTTTGTTTTTTGTTTTTTTTTTCTTTTTTTTTCTTTTATTCTTTTTATATTCTTTTTCTTTTATTCTTTCATATACTTCTGATAATAGATTACATATTTAGTCTCTAAGGTTTTTCCTGCTAATTCTTCTATCTATAGATTTTTACTTCGAAAAGCTTTCTTCCTTTTCTTTTAGTACTATTTGTTTTTTAATTTTTTAGCATATTATGTAATTATTTGGGACTCATATTTTATCCCATTGCGAATAACATTGGTGTATTAAATCTTATACTTCCTCCATATATTGTTGCTAATCATGAGAATATTTTTATTCCTGTTGGAACCGCTATTATCATTGTCGCAGCTGTGAAATATGCTCTTGTCATCTTTATTTTTCTTGGACTATATTTTTTAGCTTTCTTTTTTCTGCTAATCAGATATCTAGTCTCTGAGGTTACTCATTATCATATATTATTTTTTTTTATTTTTTAGCTTTCTTTTTTCTACTAATCAGATATCTAGTCTCTGAGGTTACTCTTTATCATATATTATTTTTATTTATTCTTTTTATTTTTTTTCATCCTTTTTCTGTTAAATGTTCTTTTCTATATATTATTCTATATACTTTTCTCCATTTAAAATAACTTACATACTTTGAAGAATTTAAACTATATTTATCAAAATAATATATTATTTTTTTTACTCTTTCTCAAGTTGTTCCTTTATATATATATTCCTCTTCATTATTTGATTCATTCTTTTTTATTTCTCCACCTATTGCCTTTTTTATTTCTTCTAAATATTCTTTTTCTTTTTGTTTTATTTCTCATTCTAATTTTACCTCTTTTCCTTTTGTTTCTTCTATTAATATTTTAAAACTTCCATTAGTATCTGCAAATCCTGCTAATCAGTGATTATTTAATATATTACTTTTCTTTTCTTTCTCTATTTTTATATTCTCTCTATATGCTAATGTATTTTTTTCCAATTCTTCTATTTTTTTCAATGATATTAATTTTCCATTTATTAAATTTAATACTTTTTTTAATCCTTCTAAATGTTTTAATTCATATATTACTATATTACTCTTTTTTATTACTTTTCCATAACCTATTCTTTTTTTTATATAATAAGCTAAAGATACATCTAATTCATGTAATCTTATTTCTATTTTCTCATTACTAAAACTTCCATTTCCTTCTATTAATCCTGCTAAATAATTTCCTAATTCTGTCTCTGAATTTGGTTTCGTATTTTTTATATGATCACTTATTTTTATTATTTCATTCTCTGAATAACCTGCTGATTTCTCTTTATATTGAATTATACCTAATAACATCATTATGTTAAGTGGATCAATATTATTTATATTTTCAGCATATAATCTGATTTTATTTTTACTTGACACAAGAGTATCAACATCTAATCCTACTGAATACATGTGATGTGATCACACTATGAATCCTAATATACCTATTGATGCTAATGCATAAACCATTCCTAAATAACCAAATATTCTTTTACCTGAGTATGTTGATATTACATGGCTTATTATTCCAAATCCTGGTATTATTAATATATACACTTCTGGATGTCCAAAGAATCAGAAGATATGTTGGTATAATACTGGGTCTCCACCTCCAGCTGGTTCGTAGAATGAACTATTAAAGTTTCTATCTGTTAATAACATTGTTATTCCCTTTTCCTCTGTTGATCTACTGGACAATGTCCCATGACTACTAAGGTCTCATGAATTTAATTCATGGTAGATACTCTATCTTTCACAAGATAGTTCGGACTATATCTTATTAATCTAAGTTGTAAAATTTATTTAAATGATCCCAAATAAATACTATCCTTCTATCATTCATTCCTAATTTTATTGATTTTATTCTCTCTATTCCATTTTGTTGCTTATGTTCTCCTAATTTAAATATTTCTAATACTTTTTGCCAATCCTTATAATCTAAATATTTACTTCCATATAAAGGATATTTTTCTAAATATGTTTCTAATATTAAATTTCCTTTTAAATTAGTTGTTCTTAATCTATATTCAGGATTTGGTTTATTTAATCTTATTTCTTTTACTTTTGTCTGTAACATTTCTGCTATCTCTTCTAAAAAACTAAGATTACTATTTCCATTATGATCTATTTGTCTTTGACTCAACTCTAATTTACACTCCATCTTAGGATATCGTCCTGATGTTGTAGTTCTTACTGAAAAATGACCATCTGCTTCTATAAATCCTGATAACCATGCATTATCTATTAAAGCACTTTTCTCTATAGGTTCTTTTATAATATTTAATTCATTAAATCTTTTATTTAACCAATCTATTAAATTATATAATGCATTTATTTTGGGTGTTCTCATCTTTCCATTTATTAAATTTACTATTAATATTCACCCATCATAGTTATTTATTGTTAATACATAAGCATTTACTCCTTTTTTTCTAGCTAGAGATCCATGACCTAATTCTTTTTGTATTATTAAAGCCAATGGTAAATCTTTTAAATTGAATACTATTTGTATTGAAGGATAATTTATTCTTCCTTTAGCTGATCTTTCAGTCTTTGGTACTATTATAGTTCCATCTCCTTCTATTAACCCAGCTAAATAATAAGCCAATTTTTTTTTATTGCTTTGTGGACTCATTAATAATATATTACTACAGATTAATTCTGGCGTATAGTCTCTGAAGATCCCCAATAGGTTCAAACCTAAAAGGTTTCCTGCTGATTGTGTCATCTCTGACAGTTCCCAGCAATTGGCCACATTTAAAGCGAGCAGAATTATTTGTTTACCCGCTAATACTGGTAATGATAATAATAATAATATTGCTGTTATAAATACTGCTCATACGAATAATGGTAATTTATGTCAGCTCATACCTGGTGCTCTCATATTTATTATTGTTGTTATAAAGTTTATTGCTCCTAACATAGAAGATACACCTGCAAGATGTAAACTAAATATAGCTAAATCTACAGATCCTCCTGAGTGAGCTTGTATTGAAGATAATGGTGGATACACTGTTCACCCTGTACCCGCTCCACTTTCTACAAATGAAGATAATAATAATAATAATAATGATGGTGGTAATAATCAGAATGATATATTATTTAATCTTGGGAAAGCCATATCCGCTGCCCCTATCATTACTGGTACAAAAAAGTTACCAAATCCACCTATTAATGCAGGCATTGTCATGAAGAATATCATTACAAAAGCGTGTGCTGTTACTACTACATTATATAATTGGTGGTCTTCTTGTAAATATTGTACACCTGGACCTCCTAATTCTAATCTTATTATTATTGATAATACTGTTCCTATTAATCCTGCTAATACTGCAAATATTAAATATAATACTCCAATGTCTCTAGCATTTGTTGAATATAACCATCTTAAATACATTTTTTTCTTATTTTCTCCTTTTTCTCCTCTTTTTTTTTTTTCTCACTTTTCTTTCTTTTTTATTTTCTTTTTTCTTTCTTTTTTCTTTTCTTTTCTACCCATATCTTCTTTATTCCTTTGTTCTTTCTTTTTTCTATTTATTTATTTATTTATTTATTTATTCTTTCTTCTTCTGATCTCTCTATTCCTATTCTCCTCTATATTAGTGTTAATATATCTTTTTTTTTTTTTCTTTTTTTCTCTTTATCCTTTATTTCTATTTTTTTTGTCTTTCTTTCACTTTTTACTTCTTTTTCTTTATTTCTATTTTTTTATAAGTTATTTTTTTTCTTTTTTTTTCTATTATCTATATATATATATATATATTGTTTTATGTTATCAATAACTATAATTATATTTATTTTAGGTTTGGGTTTTTTAGGTAATAATTTTCATATACATCGAATTTCCATGATCTTTTTTTTCTTTGCTGCTCTTTTAAATCTTCATGTTTCTTTCTATTCTATTCTTTCTTCTGGTATTGCTCTTTATAATGGATTATTTTTAGTTTCTCCTTTTTTATTATATGTTGAAACATTTATTTTCATTATGGCTGGGCTTAGTATGATTATTCTTTCATCTAATGTTATTAAAGAATACTCTATTCTTATCCTTTTAACTACTTTTGGTATGACTACTTTAATTAGTAGTAATGACCTTGTTAGTATTTTATTAGGTATCGAATTACAAACTTTAGCTTTATATATTATTGCTAGTTTATATAGAGATTCTGAATCATCTACTTCTGCCGGTTTAAAATACTATTTATTAGGTGCTTTATCTTCATGTTTTATTGCTTTAGGTAGTAGTATAATATATGGTATGATCGGTATAACAAATCTTGAAGAAATATTTATTTTAATTAATATATCTAATTCTCTTAATTTATTCTTCCCTATCCTTTTAATTTCTGTTGGTTTATTATTTAAAATTGGGGCTGCTCCTTTCCATAACTGATTAGCTGATGTAATTGATGGTGTACCTACAATTATCTCTACTTGATTAGCTGCTGTTTCTAAAATTTCTATCTTTGTTTTACTTTTTGTTTTATATAATAATTTCTTTATTTTCCTTAATGATCAAATCTTCTTATTCAGTATTATTTTATCTTTTATTGTTGGTTCTTTTGTTGGTATTGTTCAATATAGAATTAAAAGATTATTAGCTTATAGTAGTATTGCTCATGTTGGATTCTTTTTATTAGCTTTAGTTATTAATAATAATATTGGTTTCTCTGCTTTCTTATTTTATCTTGTTCAATATTCTCTTACTGTCTTAAACATCTTCATTATTTTCGTTGCTTACGGTAAAATACTTAATAGCTCTAATATCTATTCTCCTATTGAAACTCTTTCTCAATTAAAAGGAAAACATATCATTAATCCTCTTTTAGCTTTCAGCCTTGCTATCTGTTTATTCTCTTCTGCTGGTATCCCTCCTTTTATTGGTTTCTTTGCTAAATTTAATATCTTTTTCTCTGCTCTTGATTCTGGTTATTACTTTATTACTCTTGTTTCTGTTCTTACAAGTATCATTAGTGGTTATTTCTATATTAAAATTATCAAAGTCTTATATTTCCACTCTATTCCTTTCTCTAATAAACAAGCTATCTCTTCTGATTTAGCTTTTGGTATCTCTTTACTTACATTTATTATTGTATTCTTCTTCTTCTTCCCATCTGATATACTTGATACAATTAATATTATTTCATTCCTTTCTTAATTTTTTTCTTTTTACATTGCGGATATGATGAAATTGGTAAACATGTCATATTTAGGATATGATGACGTTAGTCTTGCAAGTTCAATTCTTGCTATCCGCATTTTACGCTTTTTTATCCAGGGAAAATAGGATTCGAACCTATACTCTTAATTTTGAAGACTAATATTCTACCATTAAATTATTTCCCTTTTCTATTCTTCTTATTTTCTATTCTTTTTCTCTTTTTTCTCTTTTTTCTTTTTTCACTTCTTTTCTTATTTAATTCTACCCTACCTTCTTTGTTTATATTTCTTTTCTTGTAACCGCCCCATCACCCGCGGTTTTTATGACCTCCTCCATTTTACCTTTAAGGCCTCTATTTTTTTTTCTTTTAACTTCTAATTATTAAACAATTTCTTTTTTCTTTTCTATTATTTTCTAATTTTAATATCTTTTCATATTCCATTTATATTAATTTTAATATCTTTTCATATTCCTTTTATATTAATCTTATATATTTTTTTTCTATTTATATTATTCTATTCTCTTTTCTTTATTCCTTTTCTTTATGATCCTCAATAATATACTGATATAAATAAGAATAATCAAACTACATCTACAAAGTGTCAGTATAATATTGCTGATTGGAATCCTTCATGATGTGTATCTGTTAATTCATAATTTACTACTCTATTATATGCTACTGCTAAGAATATTGTTCCTACTAATACGTGTACTCCGTGGAATCCTGTCGAGAAGAAGAATGTTGAACCAAATACACCATCACTAAATGTAAATGGTGCATTGTAATATTCTATTCCTTGGAACATTAAGAAGAATACTGCTAATACTAATGTAAAGAATAAGCTTATTATTACTAATTTTCTATCTCCTGTTATTAATCCATGGTGAGCTGTTGTTACTGTGGCACCTGATGATAATAATATTATTGTATTTAATAATGGTAATTCTCATATATTTAATGGTTCTATTCCTAATGGTGGTCACATTACTCCTAATTCTACTGCTGGTGCTAAGCTTGAATGGAAATAAGCTCAGAATATTGAGAAAAAGAAAAATACTTCTGATATTACAAATAATATAAATCCTATATTTATTCCTCTTCTAACTTTTTTTGTATGATATCCTTGATATCCTGCTTCTCTTATACAATCTCTTCATCATAATGTACATGTCATTACTGTTACTAATAATCCTATTACTAATACTAAACTTCCTAAACCATTAAAATATATTACTCCTCCTATTGTTGTTAATCCTAAACCTATTGATGTTGTTAATGGCCATGGTGATGGTTCTACTAAATGAAATGGATGTGCTTGTAAATTTTGTTTCATTTTCCTTTTTTTTTCTACTATTCTTTTCTTTTTCTCTTTTTCTTCTTTTTCTTCTTATGATTTTTTTCTTATCATTCTTTTTTCTTTCTCTTTCTTCATTCTTTTTTTCTATCTTTATCTTAATTCATTCTTTTTCTCTTGAGAGCTATATACTAGAATTCTTTTTTACCTTTTCTTTTTAGTGTAAGTATATTGCATCTTTTATGTATGATGATGCTAATATTACAAATACTATTGCTTGTAAGAATGCTATCCCTAATTCTAATCCTACTAATAAACTAAATATTAACATTGGTAATAATCCTACTATTGCTGATAATACTGAACCTTTCATAAATTGGTATAAGAATGTTGATAATATTTTTAATAATGTGTGTCCTGCTATTATATTTGCTCCTAATCTCACTCCTAAACTTACTGCTCTTGCTAAATATGATATTGATTCTATTAATACTAATAATGGTACTAATGCTAATGGTGTTCCTGCTGGTACTAATAAACTAAAGAATACTAATTTATGTTTTACTAATCCTATTATTGTTACTCCTATTAATATTGATACACTTAAGCTTAATGTTAATACAAGATGTGATGTTGGTGTAAAGCTATATGGTACCATACCTACTAAGTTTGATATTAATATTAATACAAATATTGAATATAAATATGGTAAATATATTTCATTTGCTGCTCCTATTTGATCTCTTACTATTTTATTTATTGTATCATATAATGATTCTTTTATTAAATAACTTTTATTTCCTACTATACTTGTTATATTTGTCACTATTTGTGATAATACTGTAAATAATACTAATCCTATTATTAAATAAAATCCTAAATTTGTTATTGATATTTTACTTATTGATAATATTGGTAATGATGTACTTATTAAATCTGTTATTATAAATTGTTCTAATGGGTTTCTTAACATTTTTTTTTTATTTCTATTTTCTTCTTTCATTCTCTCTTTTTCTCTTTTTCTTCTTTTTTACATCTTTCTTCTCTATTCTCTTTTTCTTTTCTTCTTATTAATCTTTCTTTTTTTTTTCTTTTCTTATTTTTTATGATAGATATTTATATTTTTTCTTTTTTTATAGGGTTTTCTTATTCATATCCTGCTTCTTCACACCATCTTTTCTCCCTTTTTCTGATTGTGTGGACTCTCTTTTTTCTCTTTTTTTATTTATTATTTATTTTTTCTTAAATCATTTATTGTATTTTCTATTAATCCTATTACTGGTACTAACATAAATCATGCAAAATATATTACTGAACAATTTTGTCCTATTAATATATATGGTGCTTCTACTGGTTTAGCTCCTATTCATCCTAATAATACAAAGTTAGCTAAGAATAATCAGAATACTAATTTTGATATTGGTTGGAATTGGTTACCTCTTATTCTTGATATATCTAAGAAAGGCATTGCTAATAATATTAATATTGCTGCAAACATCGCTATTACACCTAATAATTTATTTGGTATTGATCTTAATATTGCATAATATGGTAAGAAATATCATTCTGGTTGGATATGTTGTGGTGTTACTAATGGATTTGCTTGGATATAATTATCTGGGTGACCCATTAAATTTGGCACATAGAACACTACTATTGCTAATATTAAGAAGAATAATAAGAATCCTACTAAATCTTTAAATGTATAATAAGGATGGAATGGTATTCTATCACTATTTGCCATTACTCCTAATGGATTATTTGACCCATGTTCATGTAATGCTATTAAGTGTAATACTACTAATCCTGCTAATATGAATGGTAATAAATAGTGTAAACTAAAGAATCTGTTTAATGTTGCATTATCAACTGAAAATCCACCTCATACAAATTCTACTATACTTGTACCTATTCATGGTATTGCTGATAATAAGTTTGTAATAACTGTTGCACCTCATAATGACATTTGTCCTCATGGTAATGTATACCCTAAGAATCCTGTTGCCATTGTTAATACAAATATTATTACTCCTATTGATCATAACATTATTCTTGGTCTTGCATAAGAACCATAATAAAGTCCTCTAGCTATATGTAAATATATAAATATAAAGAAGAATGATGCTACATTTGCATGGCAATATCTTATTAATCATCCAAAATGTACATCTCTCATTATCACATCTCTCTTTCTTTTCTATCAAGTGTAGAAAATTAAAATGACTTTTTTAATAATTATAATAGTCTTGTCTGACTATTATAATTATTTATGTGGATTTTCTATTTATTACGTATCACGTAATACCTAACCTTAAATCTCTGAGGATTTCCTGCTGATTATTTTATCTATTTTTTCTTTTAAGATTTTTACTTATTTTTTCTTAAGTACTTAAAAATTTTTTCTTTTCAGCATATCGCTAAGTTTTTTGAACACATAACTTTTATTTTCTATATTTTCTTTTTTCTCTTTTCTATGTTCTACTGAATTAAATGCTAATTCTATATTTGCTGCATAATGCATTGCTAATGTTACTCCTGTTATTATTTGCATTACTAATGCTACTCCTAATAATGATCCAAAACTTCAGAAATAAGATAAATTACTTGGTGATGGAGAATCTATTACATAACTATTTACTATTGATAATATTGAATGGGTCTTTACTAACCTTAAAACTAAATAATTTTAAAAAAAATTATTCTTTTTTATATTTTCTATTTTCTATTTAATTTATTTCTTTTTTTTCTTTTTCTGTTTTTTCTTATTCAGTGATTTTTTCTTCTTTTTCTTATTCTTTTTTTTCTTTTTATTCTTTCTTTTTTATCACCTAGGGGGGAAGGTGGTTACCATTCTACGACAGGTTCCCCTACCGTAACTTTGTTACGACTTAAGATAGGTTATAATAAAATAATCATTGCTAGCTTTTATATTTTCAATATATCATCAAGAATGATATTCTTCTTTTATAATCACTATTAATTTTCATATTTTTTTCTTCCCTATCCTTGACGGGCGATTAGTACATAGTTAATATTCTTTTTCACCGTGACATCATGATTCACGATTACTAGCAATTCCTACTTCAGGTTGTCGAATTTCAGACTTCCATCTGTACATAGTAGTATTTAAGGTTTTCTTCTTAGCCTATTGTTACTACCCATGTGGCACGTCTATAGCCCAATCTATTAAAACCATAAGGACTTGTCTTTAACCCCCTCGATCTTTCCTTTAGGAGTCGATTTTACTAAGATTTAATTAGTAAAGAGGATTTCGTTCGTTCTCGGACCTAACCATACATCTCAAAACACGAACTGAAGACAGCCATGCAATACCTGTAAATTAAAAATATATAAAAAATTATATATTTACTAATCTATTCAAAGATTGGTAAGATTATTTGGGTGCTATCAAATTAAATAACATGCTTCACTGCTGGTCTTAAAAACCGTCTATTCTTTTAAGTTTCTTTCTTGCGAATGTACTCCCCAGGTGGAATGCTTTCTTGTTTAAGATAGCACTCATCGTTTAGGGTGTGGACTAATAGGGTATCTAATCCTCTTCGCTACCCACACTTTAGTCTATTAGCGTCAGTGCTTCAAAGAAAAATGCCTTCGCTTTTTAGTATTCCTAGAAATATCACAAGATTCTATCCCTTCACCTCTAATTTCTATTCCCCTTTATGCACTCAAGCTAATTTATTTCTTTTTTTAAATTAGCTGCCTACTGACCCTTTACACCTAGATATTATGAATTACGCTTATCCTTTTCGTATAACCGCGACTGCTGGCACGAAATTTGTCAGGATTTAATCGAGAAGTAATATCATTATTTTTCTTTCTCTTTAGAAGTTTTATGCTTATTTCCTTTGCACTCTTACTATCTTGCTGGATCAGGGTTTCCCCCATTGTCCAAGATTCCCCACTGCTGGCAGGCTTATTTATCCTACGTAGCTCTTTTTCATTGCTACTGTGATCTATCTTTTTTCTAGTATAGATTTCAGATCCTTGGCTTGGTAAGCCGTTACCTTACCAACTACCTAATCTTTTTTATAGGCTCTATTTTATGGCGGGTTTTCCCCTTATTTCTTTTCTCCATATATTAGTTTCTATTCCTATATAAAACTCACCCGTATGCTATGATCTAACGATAGTCGTTAACTACGTTCTTTTCATACAACTTGCATGTGTAATGCCGATAGTTAGCGTATATTCGTAGCCAAGATCAAACTATTTTAGTTTTTTTACAATTTTTCTTTATTGCCTTTTTTATTTTTTTTGTCTTTTTTATAAAATTTTATTATCAAGTTTTTTTAGTTTTTTAGTACTAACTGACTTATTAATTTGCATTATTTACATCTTTAGCCTTTTTTCGATCTAGTCTTGATCGACTTTTTTAGGTATTTCGTATTTTTTGGATTCATACTTGATATGCTTTCAGTAATTATTCCTTTATGAACGTGGCTTCCCTGTCCTTTCCTGCAGGTACACTAGTGGTTCACTATTTCCGATCCTCTCGTACTAGGAGCTAATAAATACTTAATTCCTATTCCCTTAGTAGATAGGGTCCATACTGACTCACGTCGTATTTAACCCAACTCACGTACCACTTTAGTCGGCGAACAGCCGAACCCTTGGAACCTTTTCCAGCTCCAGGATGTGATGAGTCGACATCGAGGTATCAAACCAGCTCGTCTATACGTACTATAAGAGCTGATGAATCTGTTATCCCTTGAGTAGCTTTTATTCGTTGAGCGATGACCATTCCATTCTGTTATCATCGGATCACTATGTCCGAGTTACCTCTCAGCTTGTCTTGTAAGACTGGCTGTTAAGCAGAGTTTTGCCATTACACTTTTAAGTTGACTTCTTTTCACTTTTCTCTCTACCTTCGAACGCCTCCGTTACCTTTTGGGAGGCAACCACCCCAGTTAAACTGCCCAATAAACAATTTTTTATCAATAAATGATCTCTTTTGGTTTGGTTAGTTCCCTACCAATGGTCAATCATAAACTGACTTTATTCATCTACAGTAAAGCTTCAAAGGGTCTTCCCGTCTAGCTAAGGGTAGAAGGCATTTTCACCTCCATTGCAATTTCACTGAGTTCATCTTGGAGACAGTTAGGGAAATCATTACACCACTCATGCAAGACTATAATTAGTAGTCAAGGTATTACGCTACCTTAGAACCGTCATAGTTACGGCTGCCGTTTACTAGAGAGATCTCTCTCTTTGCTAGCACTGGGCAGGTGTCAGACTTTATACATCAAATCTGTAATGTTTTTGCAAAGTCTTGTGTTTTAAGTAAACAGTTGCTCCCTATTTGTTTGTGCCATAATAACATTTTTTATGTTATTATCCTCTTTCTCCCGAAGTTACAGAGGTAATTTGCCGAGTTCCTTCAAGATGATTGTCTCAAACGCCTATTCTGAATACCAGTGTCGGTTTAGGGTACGGTTTATTTTCTATTAATCTTTTTTCCTGAGTTGTTTTTTCAACTTTTTAATTAATAAGTTTTTTTCATCAATTTTCATCTTAGATACCGTTACTTTACGAACAGCTATTCTATATTACTGTTCAACCCTTATCCTTTTGGCGAGAATTATTTGTATATTCTTTTTTGTTACTCATGTCAGCATTGTCTCTTCAGATTATACTGAATGTTCTGCTACCACTTCATGGCTATTGCCATGGTTGGTCAATTTCGGTAATTGACTTAGACCCAATATATTTAATATCTATTTATAAGTTCTATAGACCCATGAGCTAGTACGCTTTCATAATAAGATGGCTGCTTCCAAGCCCACTTTAGGATTGTTAACTTATAAACTTTATTTTTTTCACTCAGTCAATTTTTCGGGACCTTAATTTGACCGCTGGGCTGTTACCCTTTCGACAGAGGAGCTTATCCCCCACTGTCTGACTCCTACTCATTTTAGCTTTTACGCTTTATTGATTCTTTATTAGATTAGATACAAATGATAGAGATTTTACTCCCCCCAATTAAACTTTTGTTTTCTATCCAGTGCTATACTTAATCAATCTTCCTGAATAAGGTTCTACTTAAATAGTTTTCGCAGAATACCAGCTATCTCCAAGTTCGATTAGCTTTTCACTCCCTACCACAAATCATTGGTGCCTATTGCTACAGACTACCATTCAGTCTTTTAACTTGTTCATGGTAAGATCACCTGGTTTCGGGTCTGATAAATGAAACTTTTCTTATTTTCATCTAGTTCCTTTTTACTTGCTTCACCTATCAACTTGCTGACCCATTATGCAAAAGGTACGTTGTCAGTTCATTTTTTACTTTCCTTACAACTGCTTATAGACTAACTTATTCCGGTTCTTTTCACCAGTTTACTACTTTCTTTTCAATTTTCCCTCACGGTACTCTTCACTATCGCTCAAAATAACATATTTCCTTTTAGAGGATGGTTCCCCTATCTTCAAACAAGTTTTCTCTCGTTCTACTTTCTTTTTTTGACTTAATACGGGACTTTCACCCTCTTTGGTTCTAATTTCCTTTAGCTTTCTTAAGTCAATTCTTATCATTGGTTTCGCTCACCACTACTTCCAATATCTCGGTTGATTTTTCTTCCTCCTAATACTTTAGATGTTTCTGTTCTTAGGGTTTTTCTTTTCTCGGTTTCCCTGTTGGATTCTACTGGTTCATCTTCTTATCCCCTAGTATTTATTCTATTAATCCCTTTTTATTTTGGCTTATCTTCCTAAATTAGTCCTTACTTTCTTCTTGATAATTATTTTCTTATATTTCTTTTTCTTTTCTTTTTCTTTTCTTTTTCTTTTAATATCCTTTTAATATCCTTTTTTCTTTTGCTCTTTTCCCTTCTTCTCTCTTTTTCTCTTTTTTCCTTTATTTCTATTCTTCTTCTTCTTATTCTTTCTTCTTCTTATTCTTTTTTCTTCTTATTCTTTCTTCTTCTTATTCTTTTTCTTGGAAAAAAAAGGACTCGAACCTTTAAGGATTAATATAATCCAAAACTTAGCAAGTTTCTGCCTTACCATTAGGCTATTTTTCCATATTTTTTCTAGGATGAATTGGAGTTGAACCAATATCTTGCCCGTTATGAGCGGAATGCTCTACCAATTAAGCTATCATCCTTTTTTTTTTGAGAAGTATAGGACTTGAACCTATAGTGATTATTATCATCTAATTTACAGTTAGATCGCTATACCAATTAGCATACTTCCCTGAGAAATGGTTGATTTGAACAACCTCCGTATACTTGTAAGGTATATGCTCTTCCAATTAAGCTAATTCCTCTATTTTTATTCGTCTGTTCCTTTTACATATTTTAATGCTCCTTTACTTATTTCATAATAGAAACCTATTGTTAATATTATTAAAAATATTATCATTATTCAATATGTATATATATTATTTATTGTTACTGCATATGGAAATAATATTATTACTTCTAAATCAAATATTATAAATAGTATCGCTACTAATATATATTGTATATTTAATGTCCCTCTACAATCTCCTAATGGTACTAATCCACATTCATATGGTGATAATTTATTTATATATGGTTGATTATCCCCTAATATTAAGTTTACAAATAATAATGCAAATGCTATTATTATTGTTATTATAATTAATAATAATAAATTATTCATTTTCTTTTTTCTTTTTTCTTTTTTGTTTTCATCTATCTTTCTCTCTTAGGACCAATTGGAATTGAACCAATATTTTTCGGTTATCAACCAAACACTTTACCTTTAAGTTATAATCCTTTGCGTTTTAATGGATTCGAACCAATACTTTTTAACTTCGAAAATTAATACTTTTCCAATTAAGTTAAAAACGCTTTTTCTTTTCTTTTTTTTTCTATGGATTTCATGCTACTAATATACTTGCTACTAATACAAAGTATCCTAATATTATTGGTAATAAACCTGTTCACGCAAATAACATTAATTGATCAAATCTTAATCTTGGGAAACTTGCTCTTATTCATATAAACATAAATAATAATATTGATGTTTTAAATCCTAATCCTATTGGTTCTAATCATCTAGAATCTATTACTGGTACTAAATAACCTCCTAAAAATAATATTGCTGTTACTGTTGATATTAATATTATATTCCCATATTCTCCTAAAAAGAAATATGCAAATGATAATGATGAATGTTCTGTCATAAATCCCGCTACTAATTCTGATTCCTACACTTTCTTTTTCTTTTTTACTTTTTTCTTCTTTCACTTTTCTTTTTTTTTCTTTCCTTTTCTTTTTTCGTGTCTTGGATTTTCTCTTAATTGAATTTTTTTCAATTTATCACATTAAATCTCTGAGGTTTTCCTGCTGATTCTTCTCTTATTTAGATTTTTACTTTTTCTATTTAGTACTAAATTTTCTTTTCAGCATATTATGATATTTTTTTTAGACCAAATCTAGCCTCTGGTAAATCAAATGGCGCTCTATTTGTTTCTGCCAATGCTGCTATAAAAAATATTAATGCTATTGGTAATAATGGTATTATATTTCATACTGTTTTTTGATTTGCTACTATTGCCATTAAATTCATTGAATCTGCTAAAAATACTACCATTAATATTACTATTCCCATTATTACTTCGTATGATATCATTTGAGCTGTTGTTCTTAATGATCCTAATAATGCATATTTTGAATTCGCTGATCATCCTGCTAATATTATCCCTAATACCCCTAATGATGATATTAATAATATATATAATATACTATATGTTAAATCTGCTATTACTATTCCTCTACTAAATGGTATTACTGCTCATGCTAATATACTAAATACTAATGTTATATATGGTGCTACTAAAAATAATATTTTATTTGCTTGTGATACTAATATTGTTTCTTTTATCACTAATTTTAATCCATCCGCAAATGGTTGTAATACTCCTAATACTCCTACTTTATTTGGACCTAATCTTCTTTGCATTGCTCCCATTACTTTTCTTTCTGCTAATGTTAAATAAGCTATAGATATTAATAATGGTACAATTAATATTAATATTTCTAAAAATTGCATTTTTTCTTCTTTTTTTTTTCTTAGTTCCTTCTTCCTTTTCTTTTTTTTACTGCCGAATAAATGATTCGAACATTTATCTTTACGTTTACAAAACGTATGCTTTACCAAATTAAGCTAACTCGACTTCTTTTTTTCTTTGCCTTGAACTGGAATTGAACCAATACTTACAGAGTTTCAATCTGCCACTCTACCTTTGAGTTATCAAAGCTATTGGATGGAGGGATTTGAACCCACATACCTCATACTCAAATTATGATACCTTACCCATTAGGCTACATCCAATGAATTCTTTAAGCTGATTTTCTTATTTTTATACTTCTTTATTACCTACTTTTCTCTATTTTCTTTCTTTTCTCTCTATCTTCCCTAATTCTCCTTTTTTTCCTATTTTCCCTATTTTTCTTTCACTTTCTTCTTTCTTATTTTCCTTTTTTTCATATCTATCTTTTCTATTTAGCTTTCACTAAAAAATTCCTAATTTTTTTTCTTCTTACTTTAAATATTCCGGACCTGACCGTCTACGAAACGGCAACCTTTTGCTCGACAAGCAAATACTTTCTTTAAGCTACAAGTCCTATTTCCTTTTCTTCTATTATTCTTTTTTTCTTATTTTGTCAATGCTTTACTTTAAGCTACAAGTCCTATTTCCCTTTCTTCTATTATACTTGTTATAGGACTTGAACCTATAATTTTTGACTTAGAAGGTCAATGCTTTATCCTTTTTAGCTAAACAAGTTTTATCCTGTCTTTCTAGCGGTAAAGTATTTGAACTCTTATCTCTCACTTATGAAATGAGCGTTTTACTTTAAACTATACCACCTTGCGAATAATGGGATTCGAACCCATACCATACTACTTGGAAGGCAGATAATCTACCATACGATCTCTATTCGCTTTGAGACTAGAAAGTGAATTGAACACTCCTTCTTAGATTTGCAATCTAATACATTACCATCTATGTTATCTAGTCTATTTTCTCTTCTTTTCTCTTCTTTTCTCTTGGGCAAATAATAGGAATTGAACCTATTCATACAGTTTCACATACTGTCATTCTACCATTAAATTATATCTGCCTACATAAAAGTTATTTTTCTTTTTTTATTTTTCTTTCATTATGTGTGAAATAGTGTATTTGGTAGCACGTTAGGCTCATGACCTGATAGAGGATTGTTCGAATCAATTCTTTCGCATTCCGGCTCCTTCGTCTATATGGTTAGGATAGAACACTTTCATTGTTCAGGTGCCTGTTCAATTCAGGCAGGAGTCATATTGTCATAGCTATTATTGCTTAATGGTAAAGCAGATCACTGTTAATGATCCCATCTAGGTTCAATTCCTAGTAATAGCTCTCCTTAATTTTATTTTTTTTCGTCTCTTTTTATTCATTTTTATTATGTTAATGTTTTTAAGTCTCTTTACTTTCTTCTCTACTCTTCTTACTATCTCTTCTTCTAACCCTATTTATTCTGTTATTGGGTTTATTTCTTTATTTACTTTTGCTTCCTCTTATCTTATTTTCTTAGGTATTGGTTTTATTGGTTTAACTTATTTAATAATTTATGTTGGTGCTATTGCTATCTTATTCCTTTTTGTTGTTATGATGATTAATCTTAAATTCTTAACTAACAATTTTTATTCTAATTTCTTACCTTTAGCTACTCTTCTTACTTTCTTATTTTTATTTACTAATTTCTCTTTCTTATTCCTTTTTGATTCTTTCTGCTTTTATTCTTCTCCTTCTTGAAATTCTTTCTTTAATTCTTTTAATCTTTTAACTGCTTTAGCTTATCCACTTTATTCTTCTTTCGCTCTTTGATTACTTTTAGCTAGTTTTATCTTATTATTAGCTATGATTGCTCCAATTCTTTTAATCTCTCCTCTTTAGTTTTTATACCCTTGTTTATTTATTTTTCATCATTATAGCTTTATTAGCTTTTTTCCTTATTATAGCTTTATTAGCTTTTTTCATCATTATAGCTTTCTTAGCTTTCTTCTTTTTTCACTTTTTTTTACTTCCTTCTTCTACTTATTATAGTACTTTTTCCTGATTAATAAAATATGTTTTATTATATTTTTTCTTTCTTTTTTCTTTTTTCTTTCTTTATTATTTATTATGCAGCATATAATAATAAGAAGCTCATCATTAATGAGAATAAACCTATAGCTTCTGTTAAAGCGAATCCTAAGATACAGTAGCTAAATAATTGACCTTTTAATGAAGGATTTCTAGATGTTGAGTTTATTAAAGCTGCGAATACTAATCCTATACCTATACCTGCTCCTGTTAATCCTATTGTTGCTATTCCTGAAGCTATTAATTTTGCACTTGCTAACATTATTTTTTCTTTTTATTCTTTTTTAATTCTCTAATTTTTCTTCAAGTTTTTCATTGTTTTATATTCTTTTCTATTCTTATATTCTTATTATTTATTTTTATTTATTTTTATTTAATATTATCATTGATACCATTAATATTAATATTATTTCATCTCCTTTCATTAATTCTCCTAATCCCATTATTAATATTAATCCAATTATTATATTTATTGCTATATTTGGTATATAACCATTATCAAATCTTGCTAATAAATTACTTGTATAATTTACTTTATTTACTATATTTGTTACTCCCATTAATTCTAATACTCCTTTATCTAATCTTTTTCCTGTTACATACCCCATATTTAATATATTTGTTAAGAAATAGCTATTATATATATTATCTATATGATATTTTTTATTTAAGAATCTATATATTGTTTTTTTTATTCCACTATCTGCTATTTCTCTTTCATCTCTATTATATATTATATATCCTATTATTATTGTTGATACACTTCCTATAAATGGTAATAATTTTATATATAATGGTAATCCAAATTCTCCTTCTATTGTTGTTAAATTATCTGGATTTATATATATACTATTTCCTCATATTCCACTTCCTACTCCTATGAATAAATCATATGCTATATAACCATGGAATATTGAGAAGAAAGCTAATATTACTAATGGTATTGTCATTACTAATGAAGGTTCATGAGCATGTGAATAATTCTGTTTTACTCCATTTGGATATGATATAAATGTTAAATATATTAATCTAAATGAATAAAATGATGTTATTAATGCTGTTATTGTTCCTAATCAGTATGCTATTATTCCATTTAATTTATATTGTCCATATGCTACTTCTAATATTAAATCTTTTGAATAAAATCCTGTTAAATATGGTATTGCTAATAAACTTAATGATCCTATTAATATACTTACATATGTAAATGGTATTATATTTATTAATCCTCCATACTTTCTCATGTCTTGTTCATCTGATAATGCATGTATTACTGCCCCTGCTGATAAGAATAATAATGCTTTAAAGTACGCATGGTTTACTAAATGGAATACACTTAATGTATATTGAGATAATCCTACTGCCATTACCATATCCTATATATTTTTATATATTTTGGACTATTTCTTACCTTCTATGGTTTCCACGTTTAGTCTCTGAAGATACTATTCTTTATTCTTGTATCCTACTAATATTTTTCTTTCTTCTTAGTATTTTGTGGAATTTTACTAGGACATATGATATATTTCTTTTTATTGATTCTTTCTTACAAATTCTTTCACTTTCTATTTTTCTTTTTATTATATTCATATTTTTTATCCTAACTGACTACATGTTGAATAAGCTATTACTCTTTTTAAATCATTTTGGAATATTGCTGTTGATGCTGCAAATAATGCTGTAAATCCACCTACTCATGTTATTATTAATAATCCTGTTGGGCTATATTCTAATAATGGTGATACTCTTATTAATAAATATACACCTGCTGTTACCATTGTAGCTGCGTGGATTAATGCTGATACTGGTGTTGGCTATTTCTATATTACAATTATTATTAATTATTATTAATTATTATTAATTATTATTAATTATTATAACTGTTTGGACTATATCTTAATTAAATAGAATCGACTTTTTTATTTATTTTTTTCATTATATTTTTGATTTGTTCAAGACCTTCTTCCTTAAAATGTTCCTTATTTATTACTAATTTATATATTCTCTGTCAATTTGTATAATCAATATTTTTTTTAGTCTTTAAACTATATTTCTCTAAATAACTTATTATTTTATCTAATTTCATTAGATTTACTGTCATATTATACCCATTATAATCTTTCAAAAAACTAACTTTTCCATCTAACTTTTCAGCTATCTTAGTCATTAATTCTAATTCCCCTTTTTGGGATAAAATATATCTTACTGTTACTTGATTATATGTTTTTGATCGTTTTAAAATACTTACTGTAAAACAACCTTCTGCATCTGTAAATCCTGATAATCAAGCATTATCTAAAGTTGGATTATTTACTCTATTTATTAAACAAATATCTGTTTTATAAATTTTATTAAATGCTTCTAACCATTGTTTAAATTGATTTCTCTTACTTTACGTATATAAATTCCCATTAAATATTTCTATTAATTTTAGAATTCCTTCTCTATCTCTTACTCTAAAATGATGAGTTTTATTATTTTTATCTTGTACTGATACTGATCCAAATCCTAATTCTTTTTTAATATAGAATAATATTTGTGCATCTATACTTGATTGTGTTATTTTAAACTCTAAATAACCTCTTTTATCTATAATAAATGATCCATCTCCTTCAGTAAAACCTATTAACCAAAATTTAAATGTTGAATTTAAACTTTTATTATTATTATCGATTATATTTAATTTTTCATGTCTAGTCTCTGAGGACATATTTTCCTTTCCTGCTGATTGTTCTACTTCTTGGATTTTTCCGAGCAATATTTTATTGAGTGGACCAAGAAATTTCAAACTTTCTCTGCATATTTTGAAATTTAAAGAGAGCCCAACTTTACCCTCCATCGCATCTGGTAATCAAGTATGAAGACCTAACTGTGCTGATTTAGCCATAGCTCCTATTAATACTAATATTGATATTATTGTTAATAATTCTACATTTATTAATGGTGCTACACTAAATATTGTTGATAATTCTAAATTTCCAAATACTCATATTATTACTATCATCCCTAATGTTAATCCTCAATCTCCTATTCTATTCATTATTAATGCTTTTTTTGCTGCTTTATTTGCTTGTATTCTTTTAAATCAGAAATTAACTAATAAATATGAGCATATACCTACACCTTCTCATCCTATGAATATTAATAATAAGTTATCCCCACTTACTAATACTAGCATAAAGAATGTGAATAATGATAAATAACTAAAAAATCTTGGTACATGAGGATCTGCTCCCATATAATCTGTTGAATAATAATGTACACAACATGATACTATTAATACTGGTAAATATAAACTTACACTTAAAGTATCTATATTTACTGATCATGATATTTCTAAATATTCACTATTTATTCATTCTATTATTCATATATTTACTGGTGATTCTGATATTGCTACTTCATAATATGCTATTATTGATAATATACAACTTATTGTTATTGCTGTACATCCTAAGATTTTACTTCCATAAATTCCTAATTTTCTTCCTAATGAACCTATTAAAATACCACTTAATAATGGTAATATAATTATAGATAAATACATATCTTTCTTTTTTCTTTCTCATTTTCTTTTTCTCTTAGCTCACTCTCTTTTCTCTCTCTAATTTCTTTCTTAATTTATTAATATATTTGATACTGGTACATGTAATGATTCTAATATTATATTTGGATATATTCCTATTATCATTGTTATTATTATTAATGGTAATAATAAATATACTTCTCTTCTATCTAAATCATTCATTTTCCCTATATATACACTTTCTACTCCAAAACTTACTCTATTATAGAATCATATTGAATATCCTCCTGCTAATACTATTCCTGATGTTGCTAATACTGTTGCTATTGGATTTGCTTTAAATGCTCCTAAGAAACTCATAAATTCTCCTACAAAGTTCCCTGTTAATGGTACTGCCATATTTGCCATTGTTAATATAAAGAACATTATTGATAATAATGGCATTCCTATTGTTACTCCTCTATAATATTTTAATATTCTTGTATGTGTTCTATCATATAATGCTGTTACTATTATAAATAATCCTGGTGATACAAATCCATGTGCTATCATTAATATTATAGATCCTTCTATTCCTTCTATACTATATGAGAATATTCCTAACATTACTATTCCCATGTGCCCTATTGATGAATAAGCAATTATTTTTTTCATATCTATTTGTCTTAATGTTGTTAAACTTGAGTATATTATACTTATTATTGATAATCCATATATCAAGGGTATAAAATATATTGAACCCTCTGGTAATATATTTATTGAATATCTTATTAATCCATATCCTGCTAATTTTAATAATACACCTGCTAATATTATTGATCCTGCTATATTTGCTTCACTATGTGCTTCTGGTAATCATACATGAACTGGTATTAATGGTGTTTTTACTGCAAAAGATATAAATAAAGCTAATCATAATATTGATTCTCTTTCTTTTGATAATGAACTTATTGCTAATATCCCGTATTCTGTTGATCCTATTTGTGAATACATTACTATTATTGCTAATAACATTAATAATGATCCTGCTAATGTTATTATAAAAAATTGATATGCTGCATATATTTTCTTTTCTCTTCCTCCATATATCCCTATTATTAAAAACATTGGTATTAAACTTGCTTCAAATGATATATAAAATAATAATATATCTAATAATACAAATACTAATATTAATATTGTTTCTAATGATAAAAATAATATTAAATATAATTTTTCATTCTCTTTTATTGTTGATCATGTTGATAATAAACATACTGGTATTAATAATATTGTTAATCCTATCATATATAATGATATACTATCTATTCCCATTTGGATTGGATAATAACTATTATATATTTCTACTAATTGGAAATAATTATTATTTGTATTATATATTAATCATATTATTACATATAATATTATTAATAGCATTGATGTTATTAACGCTATTAATTTTGATATTCTTATATTTGATGTTAATGCTATTATTATTGAACCTATTACTGGTAACATTATTAATGCTGTTATCATTCTTTTCTTTTTCTTTTTCTTTCTTTTTCTTTGGTTTTCCCTCGGATTGACGAGACTTGAACTCGTAATCTTCTAATCCCAAAATAGACGTCTTTCCTTTTGACCTCAATCCGCTTCGGATAGATAGGGATTTGAACCCTAGGAGAAATTATCTTCTCTATGCATTTCAAGTGCATCACATTAAACCGGACTCTGTCATCTATCCTGGAGATAACGAGATTCGAACTCATATCTTACCGATTGCAAATCGATCACTTTACCAAGTTAAGTTATATCCCCCTTTTTTTATTTTCCTATTTTACTATTATATTTGTTCTTAAACATACTTTTAATGAATATACTCCATTTCTTCCTTTCATTTGGATTAATGTATTTTCATTTAATGAATTTATATTATTTCTTGAGATTTCTCCTATTTTAAATATTTTTTTTACACTTCTTCCTGCTCTTCTTTGTTTTCTTATTCTTCCTTTTATTTGTATATATATTCCTTTTATATATGATCTTACGCTTTTATTTCATAAGCTTTTTTTTATTTTATTTCAATCATATGTATTATTTTTTTTCTCTTCCATTCCTGATATTTTTATCATTTTTTTTATATCTTTTCTTATTTTTTTAAAACTTTTTTTCTTTAATCTTTTTGTTATTCATTCTCCTATCATATTACTATCTAATATTGGTCTTTTTACTTCTATTATTCTTATTTTTACTTCTTTTTCTACTATTCCTTTTATATATTCTTCTATTATATTTCTTTCTTTTATTTCTATCTCTTTATCTTTTATCTTTCTATTTAATCATTTTATATCCTCTTTTAATACTTTTATTTTCTTTTTATTTATATATTCATATAATCCTTTTATTATATTATTTCATTTTTCTATTGTTGATCCTTTTTTCTTTTTTCTTGTATTTATTTTTTTTCTTTTTTTTTGTTTTTTACTATTTTTTTTTCTTTTTTTTCAATTTTCTTTTCTTCTTTTTTTTCTTATTTTATTTATTCTTTTTTTTATTTTATTTATCTCTGTTATTTCCTCTTTATATAATTCTATTTCTTCATCTATATTTATTCATTCTTTTTTATTATTTTCATATAATTTTATTCATTCTTCTTCTTCTATTTTTATTATCTCTTTATATTTTTTATATAATTCTTTTACTTCTTCTACATCTTTATTTAATAATATTATTTTCTTATATTCCTCATATAATTCTATTAATTTATTTTCTTCTATCTTTAATATCTCTATATGTCTTTCATATATTTTTAATATCTCTTCTGTTCCTATACTCTCTATCTCTTTTTGTAATAATTTTTCTATTTCCTTATCTGATAATATTCCTATATTATTACATATTAATAATTTTATTTTATTATCTAATAATCCTTTTATATTCTCTATTAATAATGATATCTTTTCTTTTATTCTTTTTATTTTTTCTTTTTTCTTACATTTTAATAATACTATTTGTAATTCCTTTCCTGTATTTTCAAAATATGGATTTGATATTCAATTTTCTTTCTTATATTTATGTGCTAATATTTTACTTATTATTTTTTCTTTATTTAAATAGTCATTTATATCATTATAACTATATATATTTGTTGACCAAGTTTTATTTCTTTTTCATTTTTCACTTCTTGATAATCTCATTTTTTCTTTTTCTTTTCTTTGCCATTTCTTCTTTTGAGAATATTGGGATTTGAACCCAAATCATGTAAATTAAAAATTTAAAACTTTTCCATTAAGCTATATTCTCTATTATTCTCTTTTCTCTTTTATTCTATTTTCTCTTTCTACCTACTGAGGGACTTGAACCCTCAAGCTATAAGCAAAGAAATTTAAGTTCTTCGAGTTTACCAATTTCTCCAAGTAGGTCTATTTTCCTTATCAATCTCTTTTTCTTTTCTTCACTTTCTTTTCTTTTTATTTTTTTTTAGCTTTTTTTATTCTTCTTGTTTCTTATCTTTTTTCTTATTGCTTCTTTTATTGTTTTTGATGGAGCCCCTACCTCGCTCCATCTTATTGCTAACATCCCTATCTTTTTAGCATCTTTTTTTCTATTGATTTATTTAAATTAGTATTGTTATTTAGTTTCCTCTATTAAATTCTAACTTTCCTTATTTATCCTATTTGTTCGTTTAATCATACTAAGTAGTTTTCTAATGATACTCCTTCTACTACTATTGGCATAAATCCATGCATTACACCACATAATTCTGAACATTGTCCATAATAAACTCCTTCTCTTTTTATTAAGAAAGAAGATTGGTTTAATCTTCCTGGTATACAATCTATTTTTACTCCTAAAGATGGTAATGCTAATGAATGTATTACATCTGTACTTGTTACTATTACTCTTACATTTGTATCTACTGGTACTACTACTCTATTATCTACTTCTAATAATCTTAATGTACCTAATTCTAAATCTGATGTTGGTACCATATATGAATCAAATTCTATATTATCTGATTCATTCCCATAATCTGAATATTCTGTACTTCAATATCATTGGTGTCCTGTAAATTTTAATGTTATTGTTGGTTCTACCACTTCGTCCATTAAATATAATAATTTAAATGATGGTATTGCTATTGCCATTAATATTAATGCTGGTGTTATTGTTCATATTAATTCTATTAATGTTCCATGGTTTAAATATTTATATGTAAATTTATTGCTATTTTCATTAAATTTTATTATTATTGATGCCATTACTCAACATATTAATACTAATATTATTAATAAATAATATAATATTTCATTATGTAAATTTAATATTCCTTCTGCTATTGGTGAGGCACTGTCCTGAAATCCTAATTGTCACGCTTCTGCTGCATCATTTCTTATTGTTGTTATTATTGTTGTTATCATTGCTTTTTTTTTTTTTATTTTTTCCTTTTCTGTTCTTTTTTTCACT